TCTCATGTGGGAGTTAGAATTAATTCCTGTTTATCTACTTGTAGCCATGTGGGGAGGAAAAAAACGTCTGTATTCGGCTACAAAATTTATTTTGTACACGGCAGGGGGTTCTATTTTTCTTTTAATGGGAGTTCTGGGCGTCGGTTTATATAGTTCTACTGAACCAATATTAAATTTTGAAATATTGGCTAATCAGTCCTACCCTGTGGCTTTGGAAATATTATTTTATATTGGATTTTTTCTTGCTTTTGCTGTCAAATTACCAATCATACCCCTACATACCTGGTTACCAGATACCCACGGAGAAGCGCATTATAGTACTTGTATGCTTCTAGCCGGAATCTTATTAAAAATGGGAGCGTATGGATTAGTTCGAATCAATATGGAATTATTTCCTCATGCTCATTCTCTATTTTCTCCTTGGTTAATAATAGTGGGCGCAGTACAAATAATCTATGCAGCTTCAACATCTCTTGGTCAACGAAATTTAAAAAAAAGAATAGCCTATTCCTCTGTATCTCATATGGGTTTTATAATTATAGGAATTGGTTCTATCACAGATATGGGACTCAACGGAGCCCTTTTACAAATAATCTCTCATGGATTTATCGGTGCTGCGCTTTTTTTCTTGGCTGGAACAACTTATGATAGAATACGTCTTCTTTATCTTGACGAAATGGGTGGAATAGCTATCCCAATGCCAAAAATGTTCACGATATTCAGTAGCTTTTCGATGGCCTCCCTCGCATTACCAGGTATGAGTGGTTTTGTTGCCGAATTAATAGTCTTTTTTGGACTAATTACTAGTCCAAAATTTCTTTTAATGACAAAAATCCTAATTACTTTTGTAATGGCAATTGGAATTATATTAACCCCTATTTATTTATTATCTATGTTACGCCAGATGTTCTATGGATACAAGATATTTAATGGCCCAAACTTTTATTTTTTTGATTCTGGGCCGCGAGAGTTATTTCTTTCGATCTCCTTTTTTTTACCCGTACTAGGTATTGGTATGTACCCCGATTTCGTTCTTTCACTATCAGTTGAAAAGGTTGAAGTTATCCTATCTAATTCTTTTTTTAGATAGTTTTTTTATAAATAAAAAATGAAAAAAATCTTATCATTTATAAAAAGGTTCGTTGTACAATGACAAAAAGAACGCTTTTTCTTCTCTTGTGTTAAGTAAAAAAACTTTGTGTGAACTAGGGAGAGCCTCGCGAATCAAAGTAACGGGTCTCTCCCTAGTTCACACAAAGTTTGATATGCGTTATATGCTTTTCTATTCCTATTGGTAAGTGGTAAGAACTCCTTTTTGAATTTAATTAGATGTTAATGTAAATGAACCATAACTATGTAATCCTATTCCTAATAGATTTACTCCAAAATAGCATATCCAAATTATAAGAAATCCAATAAACGCTACAATTGCTGAATTTGTACCCTTCAATTTTAGATTTGTTTGAGTATGTAAATAAATTGCAAATATGATCCAAGTAATAAAAGCCCAAGTTTCTTTTGGGTCCCAACTCCAATAGGACCCCCATGCTTCATTAGCCCATACTGCTCCAGAAAGAATTCCTATCGTTAAAAAGAGAAATCCTAGACTAATAACCCGATAACTCCAATAATCCAATTGTTGAATCAATTGCGACTTATAATAATTCCTTGGAGAAAAAAAAGAAGTTTTTTTTAAAATATTTTTTTCTTCATTCATGTATTCGACTTTATCAAGGAAAAATGACTTATTTAAATTTAATAAATGATTACTCGTAGAAAAAAATTTTCTATTTTTTCGAACTGTAATGACTAGAAGTGATACTGATAATAATGATCCACATAAAAGGGCCACATATCCCAATATCATCATACTTACGTGCATTATTAACCACTCGGATTGAAGAGCAGGTACTAATATAGTGGATTCGTGTATTTCAGTTAAAAGGCCTGAGGTAGCAAAGCCCTGGGAAAAAATAGCACTTGGACCTATTATTGTGCTTAGAATATTTTGATTTTTTTTGAAATACGGAACTATATAAATAAAGGAAAAACTCCATGAAAGAAAGATTAACGATTCATTTAAATTACTTAGTGGAAAATGTTTCGAATAAATCCAACGAGAAATTAATAATCCTGTTATACACAAAAAAGTCGTTATCATGCCCTTTTCGGATGAATCATATAGTTTTACGATTTCATCGACAAAAAAGGTTATCAAATGAATTGTAATTAGAATTGAAACAGTCGAAAAAGAAATATGAGTTAATATATGCTCTAAAGTTGAAAATATCATAAAAAGAGTTCCTTAATTATAAAATCGAAATCGGCAATTGAATTCATTATTCATTATAGGATCTATTTTCTTTTTTTAGGAAATGACATGCCGCCACTCGGACTCGAACCGAGATGCTCTAGCACTGCTTCCTAAGAGCAGCGTGTCTACCAATTTCACCATAGCGGCTTGTCTTGACCTCATAATAGCCTATAAATAAGCAATCGTCTAGATTTAAGAATTCAATTGGGTGCAATATTTTCAGGAAAGATTCAAATCAATGAATAAAATCTGTTCAAATATGTCCTTGAACGTTCATTATTTTAGTTTAGGGTTTTAGTTTTATTGTGTATTTGAGAATCTTCTTTACTTGAATTCTTGTAAAACCAAAAAGTCTTACTATCCATTAAGGGATAGAACCTTTCCTCTAAAAAACATTTTTTAAATTAAATGTTTTTGATTTATTTAATTTTAAAAAGTACAACCAAAAAATAAGTTTTATCAATGAACAAAAAACCTATTTTAGATTATTCAAAATTCACACATATTTATCCATAAAATTTACACTAAGTGTTTTTGCGTGAATTGATGGCCAGAGATATATGGGCTCTATTCTATATAAGAATTTACAGAAAATCCAAAAGAAAAGTAAGAAAGTTGTGCAAAAAAAAATCTTTTTATAGTACAAATAAGTTGCTGGGGGAAATAAGACTCCTATTCTGGAAAGAAAATATATTAAAAAGAAAGTGAGTATCTTGTGTTTTTTTGTTAAAAAAAAAAGACTTTGTTTAAATTCGGTTTAAAGTAAAAGTAAAACAGAAGAATTCCATTTCCTATGAATTAATTCAACAGGAAATGGAATTTGAGAATTGTCTTTTTGAAACGGAAGAATTTAATTTTTAAGTCAGGTCAATTTAGATTTTTATAAGCTGTTCTGTTTTATTTCTTAATAACTTATTTTTTTATTTTATTTGTTTGTCGCACAAAAAAACTTTTTGAAATCCCGGTAGAAAGAGATTTCCCTAAAGAAAACGCTTTTAACGCTGACCAATAGCCTTTCCTTTTCCAAAAATTTTTACGAATACGCTTTTTTGATGCAGAAGTACGTTTTTTTGGAACTGCCATTTAAATAAAAATTAAGAGATTACTCATTGGTATAGCTGGATGTGAAAGACATCTATTGTTTAAAAAAATCTGCGCTTTTCTAGATAATTTTTTTTCTAAAATTCTAAAAGAATGGAATATGAACGATATGGTAAAATCGCATAAAATTTTTCTAAAAAATAAAAAACAAGAAGAATATTTTTAGTAACTTGTCAAAATTTGACTTGCATTTTCAAATTCAAAGGAGACTCATAATTAATCTTTGTCTTTTATATGATTTGACCAATTGTAACTTCTTGATTTGAATATTTGAAATATTTAGAAGAAATTCAGAAAGAGAAAGAATAAGTAAAAAGAAAGAAAAATTTTTCATTTTTATATTTAAGTTAGGTTAAGCTTAGTGCATATTTTCATTTTTTTATTGACTCCTTTCAAAAGAAGTAAGGTCCGATAAATCGGAAAAATTTAATTACGAATTTCAATTTTTTTATGCAACAGACATATCAATATGGGTGGATTTTACCTTTTGTTCCACTTCCAATTCCTATGTTAATAGGAGTGGGACTTCTTCTTTTTCCGACAGCAACGAAAAATCTTCGTCGTATGTGGGCTTTTCCAAGTATCTTATTGTTAAGTATAGTCATGATTTTTTCAATTAATCTGTCTATTCAGCAAATAAATAGCAGTTCTATCCACCAATATGTATGGTCTTGGACACTCGATAATGATTTTTCTTTAGAATTTGGCTGCTTGATCGATCCACTTACTTCTATTATGTCAATGTTAATCACTACTGTTGGAATCATGGTTCTTATTTATAGTGATAATTATATGGCTCACGATCAAGGATACTTGAGATTTTTTGCTTATATGAGTTTTTTCAGTACTTCCATGTTGGGATTAGTTACTAGTTCAAATTTGATACAAATTTATTTTTTTTGGGAATTAGTTGGAATGTGTTCCTATCTATTAATAGGGTTTTGGTTTACGCGACCTCCTGCAGCAAATGCTTGTCAAAAAGCATTTGTAACTAATCGTGTAGGGGATTTTGGTTTATTATTAGGAATTTTAGGGTTTTATTGTATAACAGGTAGTTTTGAATTTCAGGATTTATTCGAAATACTCAATAACTTGATTTATAATAATGAAGTCAACTTTTCCTTTGTTATTTTGTGTGCTGCTTTATTATTTACCGGTGCAGTTGCTAAATCTGCACAATTTCCCCTTCATGTGTGGTTACCCGATGCTATGGAGGGACCCACTCCTATTTCGGCTCTTATACACGCTGCTACTATGGTAGCAGCGGGGATCTTTCTTGTAGCTCGCCTTCTCCCTCTTTTCATGGTTATACCCTATATAATGAATTTAATCTCATTGATAGGCATAATCACATTATTATTAGGAGCTACTTTAGCTCTTGCTCAAAAAGACATTAAAAGGGGTTTAGCCTATTCGACAATGTCTCAATTGGGTTATATGATGTTAGCTCTAGGAATGGGGTCTTATCGAAGTGCTTTATTTCATTTGATTACTCATGCTTATTCCAAAGCATTATTATTTTTAGGGTCTGGGTCCATTATTCATTCAATGGAAACTGTTGTTGGCTATTCTCCGGATAAAAGTC